TTTCAAGAAAGGGAATCCTATGATATGCTGGGAATCCTTTATGATAATCATCCACGCCTGAAACGTATCTTAATGCCTGAAAGTTGGATAGGATGGCCTTTACGTAAGGATTATATTGCCCCTAATTTTTATGAAATACAAGATGCTCATTGAATAATCAGAAACTAATCTTCACTTCTACAACTCCAGATATTCAAAGAATTTTTGTACATTCTCTTCGAGATCAAACATAGTAATTGAAGTTTCATTCACATATTATTTTTTTTTTAGTTATTGGGTGGGCTAAATAAAATAAATACTAAAAAAAAAAATTAGAGGATTCATTGAGATTCTCAAATTTTGAAGATACTTTTTCGAATGAGCCGAGCCACTAGGATGAAACTAAAAGAGTTCCGCATTATGAACTATGTACCGCGCACATCACTTAGATGGGCTATAGAAAGTAACATAGGAGGAAATGAAGAAATAGAATCTGAAAAAAATATAGAAGGAAATGAAAGAGGATCATATTCTATTTGTACTGTATCTGAAATGAACTTTGGCTATTCCCATCCTTCAACTCCTCTAGACTATACTTTTTCTCTTTCAACTAACTAATTTAGCCTTTCGAATATGTATAAAGTATTAACGTTTTTTTTGAACAAAAGGAGACACAGTATGGACAAATAAAAAAACAAGAGGAAACAAAATGGAATTCTTTTGTATACTTTATATACATATGATATATATAAGGGGTATATCTCCGACATTTAGATGGATAAATATGTATCATGATTTATACTATTAATGAATATGTATGTCGACCCATATCAATTAATTTTTAGAATATATACTCATACAAATTACTCATGTGCCAGGAACCAGATTTGAACTGGTGACACGAGGATTTTCAGTCCTCTGCTCTACCAGCTGAGCTATCCCGACCATTCACGACGCATCATCCTCATTTTATTTTAATATAGGACTTGGGTCTATGTCAATTAGTCAATTAGAAAAACGAAAAAGTATTACAAAGTATTATACAGGATCTAATAGAATTTCTTGGATCTTCAAAAATAAATTTTCAAAGTTTCAGTACAGTACAAGTAATGATATGTATTGTTAATTATTCAAATTTAATGGATTCCTTGCTCAAATCATTTGTACTGTACGCGTATCATATATATCACACACAAGTCTTGTGATAAGAAAAAAATTTTAGCTCAGATCCATTTGTGAAAGAAAAGAGTAGAATGAGAATGAATGATAAATATAACGAATTTTGATTTGAATCGCTAACAAAATGATAAAATGAAAATAAATAATTAGGGAGTCAACCGGGTCGTTTTGGGGATAGAGGGACTTGAACCCTCACGATTTCTAAAGTCGACGGATTTTCCTCTTACTATAAATTTCATTGTTGTCGATATTAACATGTATAATGGGACTCTATCTTTATTCTCGTCCGATTAATCAATTATTAAAAAGATCTATCAGACTACGGTGGAGTGAATGGTTTGATCAATGAATATTCGATTCTTTTTTCAATTTTTAATCGATTCACAACAAGTCTTTCATTTTTCATATAAATATAAAAAAATACAGATTTGGGTCGTCATTAATCATTTTGAGATAGTATTTCAGTACTATACGTATGTATATAGGTTTATCCTTCATCCTTGCTGAAGTTTCGATGGAAGGATTCCTTTACTAACACAATGCAGCCAACTCCATTTGTTAGAACAGCTTCCATTGAGTCTCTGCACCTATCCTTTTTTATTTTCGGTTTATGAAACCCTTGTTTATTTTCATAAAACAGGATTTGGCTCAGGATTGCCCATTTTTAATTCCAGGGTTTCTCTGAATTTGAAAGTTCTCACTTGGTAGGTTTCCATACCAAGGCTCAATCCAATTAAGTCCGTAGCGTCTACCAATTTCGCCATATCCCCTCTTTTTTTTGATGTGATTAAGATCACATCATGATGCCGCCCCCCCCCCTTTTTCTTTCATTTCTATTATGCTGGACCGGTTGAATTCATTAGATACCGGTTCCTATATTGAAAAGTTTTTTCGACTATTTGATTTCTTGTATATTTTCTTTCATCTCTATCGGAGACCCGTATTTGGTCCAATAAGAAATGATTCTATCATTTCTATATCATCAATTCAATATAGATCGCATAACATATATATTATAGTATAATATATATTTATTATACTTATATATGCCCCTATTTCTACCGTTTTTAGCGTGAAATTTTAAATACTTGAACGGTCGATTCTTTTTTTTTTTCGTCTTAGCTTTCACCTTTCCGAATGAAACCAGAGGAGTGTTTCATTATGATCTGGATTGCGCTTTTATCTTTCATGTTATTCTTAGGGCAGGCCTTCTATAACATAACAAAAAAAAACATTATAACATAACAAAAAAACGAAAAGGAAGATTTGAGTATTATTAATTTTAAATTCAATTAATAGCCATAACTAAAACTAATAAAATGGCTATAACTAACCATTCCGTTAATTTAGAATTAGAAGAGAATTCAAAATAAAATTATTTATTAATTAAATATGAAATTATTTCGAATTATATATAATAAATAATAATATTATAAGATTGTAATATACAATAAATATAGAAATGTAATATACAATAAATATAGAAATAGAATAAGATTCTAAACTTAATTACATTACTTTACTCGATTTTATTTAAAATGATATATTAAAATATATTTTCAAATTAAATTTAAATGAAATATATATATTTCTATATATAAAATATATATGATCCATATATAAAATATATATGAAATATAATCAAATTATGTAATAAAAAATAGTAAACATAGAATAGTAAAAAAAATCTTACCATCTAATTAAGCTAATTAAGATATTTATTATTGATAAACATATATTTGAGAAATAGATCAAAATTTTATATCGCGATATTTAATAATATCGCTATATTAATAGGTATGTTCTATAATATTCAAATATCCAATATGTTTGTAAATTCTAAAATTCTATTTTCTATTCTTCCTTATTTTTGATATTTCTATTTTTCTATATATCATATTTCTTATGAAATAGCTAAGAATGAACAGTTAATATCTCAGTAGTTTACTAAATTAGTATACGTGTACAATTTATGTTATGTGAGCCCGCTTAGCTCAGAGGTTAGAGCATCGCATTTGTAATGCGATGGTCATCGGTTCGATTCCGATAGCCGGCTTTTCTCCGTTTGTTTGATTTTTTATTTTTTACATAATTGATAATGTGAAATCAAAGCGAAAAACTTCTTTCCCTTTTCCCAAGGGTCACCCTATCATCTCGTAGGAACTTCCAATTATGAATAAAAATGGGATTGGAGGAGTTCGGTCTCTGTAGAACAAATCAATCAAGAAAAGAACCCTGAATTTTTTTTATTATTATTTTAAATTCTTTTTATTTATATAATACAATTATTTATATACAATAAGGTCCGGATATTGATACAATTCCTCTAATTATTCTTTGTAATACAATACTTCAGTAAATTTCGATTAATTTATCATATTTTAGTTTAGTTTTAATTTTGTTTTATGAAATTTCATAAAAAATAAGGAGTCTTTATGTCACGTTACAGAGGGCCTCGTTTCAAAAAAATCCGTCGTCTGGGGGCTTTACCGGGACTAACTAGTAAAAAGCCTAGAGCCGGAAGCGATCTTAGAAACCAATCGCGCCCCGGAAAAAAATCTCAATATCGTATTCGTTTAGAAGAAAAACAAAAATTGCGCTTTCATTATGGTCTTACAGAACAACAATTACTTAAATACGTTCGTATCGCCGGAAAAGCCAAAGGATCAACAGGTCAGGTTTTACTACAATTACTTGAAATGCGTTTGGATAACATCCTTTTTCGATTGGGTATGGCTTCGACTATTCCTCAAGCCCGCCAATTAGTTAACCATAGACATATTTTAGTTAATGGTCGTATAGTAGATATACCAAGTTATCGCTGTAAACCCCGAGATATTATTACAGTGAGGGATGAGCAAAAATCTAGGGCTCTGATTCAAAATTATCTTGATTCATCCCCCCGCGAGGAGTTGCCAAACCATTTGACTCTTCACCCATTCCAATATGAAGGATTCGTCAATCAAATAATAGATAGTAAATGGGTCGGTTTGAAAATAAATGAATTGCTAGTTGTAGAATATTACTCTCGTCAGACTTAACCCCAACTAAAATAACAAGGGTTCGGACAATTTTGACCTCTCCATTTTGGCTTAAGTAAAGGGACCCGGGGTAAGTAAGGTAAGGGGTTTGATCTGGGGATTTTGATCTCATTCATGTATCATAGATCGGTAGGGGATTTTCATTCCTTGTCCATTTTGCCCAGTATTTTTCGTACCACAGAAGATTTGGATTAGGAATACATAATCGATATCAAAGAAAAGAAAGGTCTAACTGTTGGAGTATACATTCTTATTTGATGCATTGCAGTCAGTAACATTGGTGAATTAGGTGAAGAGTACGGAAAGAGAGGGATTCGAACCCTCGGTAAACAAAAGTCTACATAGCAGTTCCAATGCTACGCCTTGAACCACTCGGCCACCTCTCCTACATAATGATTATGGCCAAAAAACCGAGTTAATAGTGAGTCATTCATATTATTTTGGATAGGTATCTACATTGAATTAAAATTATTAAAAAATTGAACTCTAAAAATAGAAAACTTTTCATCAAAGACAAATCCTTCCGCATAAATCTTTTTTGTGAAAAATTGTAAAATAAAGATATATCTATTCATGTTTGCGAAGATGGGGTTTCCGCCCTTTCTAATATTTATACCGGATTTAATCTCTCAATTGAAACGAATTCAACGATCGATCCATTTTTTTAGACTGTGTTTAATGGATATCTTTAGATCATTATTCAATTTTCATAAAAATTCTAAAATGCCTTTCCAGTTTTAGATTTTTCAACACAACTCCTTACTCCAACTTCTTAACCCATAGATTGATTTCAAATTCATG